GATCTTATTATTGCATAGTCTCTCATTAGACAACCACTATCTCTATATCATTTCTCATAGAAAGTCCGTATACACTTAACAAAACGTCTTCTTCTTTGAAGAATAAAGAGGGAAAGAAATAAAAAAAAGTCTAGTCTTTCTCAGTATCTATCTATAAAGATAGTAAGAGCTCATTCCATTGATTGAAATAGAAAATTTCGGAAGAATTTTAGGTTAGAAGAAATTTCCAATCATCGGAATCCCTTTCTTTTCGAAATACAAACACGGGAATCACTGAAATATCTCTTTGAGAGAAAGAGTATGATTCATATCATAGATAACTCCATTGGAGTCCAATGGGATTCGAAATTCAGAGATTTTGATTTTAAATAGTTCAAAACGCGTTGCAGAACGATCTATAAAACAATTGATACGGTTTGATTCCTCAACTCAATTAGTAGTACTTCTAGAGCCCACTTCTTCCCCACACTACGAGTGAAAGGGAAAATGTAAAGACTACCATTAAAGCAGCCCAAGCGAGACTTACTATATCCATGTGAATTATGTCCCCTATCTCTATAAATACGAAGGAATTTTTCCATTATTCCTCCCTAATAATAGTGGAATCCATGGCGCAGAGTCAAAAAGGGATTCTGACCGAACACTATCGAGAAACCAATCCAATAAATCGATTATGATTTCGAATCGGGAAAGATTAAACACAAGCAAAATACGTAGTAAGATCCGAAGGGAATGGGAACATGTAGGAATAAGAATAATAAGGCCTATTCTTTGTTGACCTTAGTAAGTAAAAACAGACAAGGGAGAAATCACGAAAAACCAGAAATCTCTATCTATTACAGACCTCTATTTCCCCATTTGATCCGGTACCCTCCTTCCCCATTATCGCTCTGAAAGAGGGGGCTTGTCTAGGGGTTGCCGCAAAGAAATTCTTTCTGTTTGCCCCTTTTTCTATAAAAGTCAATTATCAATCCAATCTAATATTGGTTGGATACCTGAGCACTCGGAGATTCTCGCGAGTCCGTCGTATATTGCACTTCCTTCCAAAACTCTTAATTGAATCAGATTTCCTATTCAGGCTCCACAATCTGATTCAAGATCCAATCATTAGACACTCCCTTAGTAATAGAAGTAATAGAAGGGAACCGTGAAGTCTTGATAGACCCTCTACCAGTAGATTCGAATATTTCCTTGAATCCTAGATGCGAACGAGGATTCACACTCTTTTTGTTTAGAAAACCCTCAGACCACATGCTTAGAATCAACAAAGCATTAACAGTCTGTTTCCTCTGCTTCTAACGGGGAAGAATTCTGCGAGTTCTATAAGCGGAACCGAAGAGAAGAAGAGATTTCGAGTTTTTTTGTTGATCAGGCGACACCCGGATTTGAACTGGGGAAAAAGGATTTGCAGTCCCCCGCCTTACCACTCGGCCATGCCGCCAAAATAATACAAAATAGATGAAAATTTTCCCAGATTGCTGAAGTTTTATTGTACTTGGATTTTGACTCCTGTTTTCCTTAATCCTTTTCCTAAAAGAAACACCCTTTTTGGATTTTATCCATCCCTTCGATTGATTGTATAGTATTGGAAAATCCACAATGCTAAAAACATTCTCTGGCTTTTCTATTGAGAAATCAAATGTGGATTTTCAGCCGACAAACTTGAACCATTAACTATTGACTGCTTAGTTCGAATTAATGACGATTCTGGGATTTGAATCGCAAATTGTGTTTTCCTAATGACATAAGAAAATACAAATTGAGACAGAACTAATCAGTATTGATTTTTTCAATCAAAAAATCCTTCTCAATTTCAATTATAACAAAACATATCAGTATATGTAAACCCCAGAACATAAATTGTTACACAGATATCTATTATTTAGATATATTGTCTATAGGTAATTATCATAAAATTATCCTACTTCACTTCAATTTTGCATTAAATAGAAATTCTCTTTTGATAGAACACGACCCGGACTGTCCCGAATAGAACCAGCAATAAAAGAGAAGTCGGATATTATAGCTATCCGCATACGTGTTTAATAAGTGCAACCCTTCTTATACACTTCAAATCATATTCTATTCAAAAATCAGTAAAGTAAAGTAGAAATATTTCTCTTCTCTGCGAATCGTTTTTTTTTTTGAATAACGAAATCTCTAACATAAAGACGGTTAAGTGCTAAAAAAATGGATCCTATGTTGTTTCTTATTTTTCTGTCTTTGTATTTATCTCCCAAATACCGAATCCTTTTATTTTTCTCAAATTCGAATATGTAATATCATAATAATGGTATAATTGAAATCCTTTTTGTTTTGCTATTATATACAAAACCTTATGACTTTAACTTTAATAAGTCTAAGTGACAGAATTCTGTTTCTAGGACTGTTTTATCAATTCCTTTCCATTTTGATCTGTTGCAACTTCCAATTTAAGTAGAAAATTCTCTTTATTCCTCCGTTCAAACGTAGTTCATACATTTCATTCCAAATATGGAGT